ATTGGTTGGTATTTTTGCTTATCCTCGTATCTTTCAAAAATTGAAACTTAGGGAAGTGCTTTATAAACATATGTATAAAAAGAACATATTTCATTTAGCCTTTTCATGCCTACTATAACTAGTTATTTTGGTTTTCTACTAGCAGCTTTGACTATCACCTCAGCTCTATTTATCGGTCTGAGCAAGATACGACTTATTTGAAATTAATTAAATGAACAATTCATAAAAAAAATCTTTCTATGGCAGTTCATATCTTCTACAGTTACTTAACGTATCAATTTCCAATTCTTGGTCATTGAGATTTATAGTCAATACAGATTAATATTTAAGGATAAATATTACCTCCCCTTTCCCCTTTCAAACAAATTGAAATGATTGAAGTTTTTCTATTTGGAATCGTCTTAGGTCTAATTCCTATTACTTTGGCCGGATTATTCGTAACTGCATATTTACAATACAGACGTGGTGATCAGTTGGACCTTTGATTAATTAACATCTCTTTTTTGATTGACCTCCTACTTCCTTTAATCCGCGGGAGGTCAAATTTAGATTGCTGTTCAATTATTTAAGTGTAATTTTCGACCTAACGCGATTAACAAGAACACAGAATCACGCTCTGTAGGATTTGAACCTACGACATCGGGTTTTGGAGACCCACGTTCTACCGAACTGAACTAAGAGCGCCTTATTATCATTATCACAATAAAGATTTTGTGACCCCAATTCATCTTGCATATATATCATAAAATTAAAGATTTATTATGTATGTCCAATTTATCTCAATTGATCCCTCGTTACTGCTCATAAGATAAGTAATAGGTAGGGATGACAGGATTTGAACCCGTGACATTTTGTACCCAAAACAAACGCGCTACCAAGCTGCGCTACATCCCTTTCAATTGGTCTACAGTGTCATTGTAGAGAATCCCTGTCTTGTTTTCCACATCTTTACTTCCTCCATTGATATACAAAAATTCTCTTTTCATTTCTTCTTTTTGGTCTCATATATCATATAACAAACATATAATATATTAAAAGACTTATATTATATAAAGTATGAAATAAATATGAAACCTACCATAAAAAATTAATATTTTTTAGTAATTTCAGGTAGAAATATCTTTTTTGTACATTTTTATTTTAATTAGGGACTCCGCGTACAAATACAGGCGGTCAGTCATTAACTACATATACACATCTGGTCATATATGTATTACCATTATGTATTACAAATTACAATAAAATTACAATAACGAATAAAGAAAGAGGAGTTTTTCAAATGCGAGATCTAAAAACATATCTCTCCGTGGCACCGGTAGTAAGTGCTTTATGGTTCGGGTCTTTGGCAGGTTTATTGATAGAGATCAATCGTTTTTTTCCGGATGCGTTGATATTCCCCTTTTTTTCATTTTAGTTATTGATATGAGAAGGGGGAAGAAGATTAGAGATACAATCAAATCTCTGTAACTAATCCCTACCCTTGCCTTCTTTTTTTCTTTGTTTTTTTTTTTTAGAATAACTTATTCTAAAAAAAAAAACAAAGAAAAAGCGGTTTCGCCCTCAGTGAAACTATGAACCCGGGCCCAGGCTCAAATTAATATTAATATAATAATAGAGTGGAAATGAAAATGTGATGGTTGGGGCAACTATATCATACAAGATACTTAACTGAAAATACTGTACGGCAATTCTTAATTATAAATATAGTTAGAAATCATTATATTACTTATTATTACTATATTGATTGCAACGAAATCTTTCTTTTATAATTTGATTTCGAGTTACCTGCTTCTATTTTTTTTTGTCCTTTATTCTTCCTTGCTTCGGATCGGAAAATTAAAGAATTGAGTGAATCATAAACCAAAGGAGGTTCATGGCCAAGGGTAAAGATGTCCGAGTAACAGTTATTTTGGAATGTACCAGTTGTCTTCGAAATCGTGTTAATAAGGAATCAACGGGCATTTCCAGATATATTACTCAAAAGAATCGACACAATACGCCTGGTCGATTGGAATTGAGAAAATTCTGTCCCTGTTGTTACAAACATACGATTCATGGGGAGATAAAGAAATAGATCGAACCGACCGCTCGTGTGTCAGTCTTCCAAGGAAGGTGAAAAATTACATATTATATATAACATATATTTATTTAAATATAAACAAACCCAATCCTATTTCTTAATTCTACATCATGTTTGATCCGATCGAAATAGGATTGGGATTTTCAGGATAAGGAATAAACAAACCATGGATAAATCCAAGCGAATCCTTCTTAAATCCAAGCGATCTTTTCGTAGGCGTTTGCCTCCGATCCAATCGGGGGATCGAATTGATTATAGAAACATGAGTTTAATTAGTCGATTTATTAGCGAACAAGGAAAAATATTATCTAGACGGGTAAATAGGTTGACCTTAAAACAACAACGATTAATTACTATTGCTATAAAACAAGCTCGTATTTTATCTCCGTTACCTTTTCTTAATAATGAGAAACAATTTGAAAGAAGCGAGTCAACTCGTAAGAAAAAAAAAAAAATTGGAGAAGAATAAATATTTTTTATTGAACGTGTTTCTTCATTTTGATGACTTTATCATATTTTATCATACTAATTTCTACTCTACCTTCCCAGAGTTCATTCTCCAGGGAACTCCATTTAAACTATTCCAACGGATTCCTTCCAATCTCTTTATTTTATGATCTCATTGGAAATCATATAAAGACAACTCTTATTTAATATAGCTATTTGTGCAAGTATTTTACGATTAAGAAGCAACTGTCTCTTGTACAGATTGTGTATTAATTTGCTATAACTAAAGTATACTTTATTCTCGCGAATTACTGCATTTATCCGAGTGATCCACAAACGACGAAAATCTCTCTTTTGTCTACCTCTATCCCGATGAGCCGAAACCAAGGCTCTTATTTTCTGTTGAGTAATAGTACGAGTAAGTCTTGAATGAGCCCCTCGAAAGGTTGATGCAAATAAACGGATTTTTGTTCTACGTCTTCGAGCTATATACCCTCGTTTAATTCTGGTCATTGAATAAATGAAACTTTGATGAATAACTAATCGATTTCCTTTCTTTCAGTTATTCTCTTCCCGTGTCCTAGTCTATTAATAACAAAACGGATTCTTCCAATGTATAAAATAAAAATTCCAATGGCTTTTGCTATTATAACCTTCCCGACCACGATTTTTTCTTTTTTTCTAGGCATTTCACCTATAAAAAAAAAAATTGTATTGATACTAGGTATTAAAAACACATAGTAAATAAAAAAGTAATAAATATAAATGGATATAGTGGGTTCCATCGTTTCTATGGTTACTTCTTAAACGGTGAGGTCTTCTCTATACACCGGAGCCCTTCTTTCTTTCATTTAATCAATGTTATTGTTAACTTGTACAGTTCAAACTCTTTGGCTCTACCCATAATTATCCAGTACTAGGTCTTTCACAACGAGATCCACTTATACAGTAACGGTATTTAATTATGAAGATTAGCTGGGTAGCTGACCCTGTTAGTCCGTTCTTGCAAGAGTAAGGCAGAATTTTTCTGCTTTTTAAAATAGGATTTCCCCTGCTTAATGGATACCATTTGCTATCAATGGAGAATTCTTTCTCATCTTAAATTTAAAATTTTTAAATTGAGGTGATTGGATTTGCACCAACGGAAACCATACATTTGATACCATAATAGAAGGATAGATCTTTTTTATTTTTAGATATTGACTGGAGTTCTTCCATTCTATCCTATTCACTGGTATTGATCGTTGATACTGGATCAATTGTTTTCTTTCTTTTGTCCTAGCCCATGATCTGAACGAGTCGCACATACACCCTAGTACATGTTCCTCGTCGTTGAGGACATCCCCCAAGAGCGGGGGATTTCGTGACATTTCTGATTGGCTGTCTTGTGTTTCTAATAAGTTGTTTAATAGTTGGCATGTTGAATCATATACATAATGGGCTGGTTTAGATCGATCTTAACCGGATGCTTATGAATTATTTTATTTCTATATTAATAGATTAATGAGATTAATTAATAGAATATTAAATAATAGAATATTAAATCCGGTAAGAAGATAAAATCTCAAATAACGAATTCGTGTTAAATCCTTGTTATTTTTTCTTTTTTATTCAGTCGCTACAAGATCAACAATTCCATGAGCTTGGGCTTCTATTGCTGACATAAAAACATCTCTTTCCATGTCTTCGGATACAACCCATAAGGGTTTGCCTGTCCTTTGTGCATAAACCCTTGTGAGGGTTTCGCGCAGCTTCAGTAGTTCTTCCGCTTCCAAGATAAATTCTCCCGTCTGTGCCTCATAAAAAGAGGCAGCAGGTTGGTGGATCATTACCCTGATGATATAACATAATAAATGTTTATTCTATCTCGCATAATGAAAGGTGAAGAGATAAAGAATAATAATAAAAAAAGATATAATTGAACAACCGTACAGGCATCTTCTTTTGCGCATTGCATACGGCTCTATAATGGAATTCACTTTTTTTTTACCTTACTTACACTTACATGGAAAAATTTTTAAATAAATAAATATAAATTAAATATAGGGTCTATCAGACTCAGGTTGGTAAATGATCCAATAACCACCCTTCTTTTTGGAGTAGTTCAAAAATACTATGATGGCTCCGTTGCTTTATATATTTATTTCGTTTGTTATTTAGCAATCCCAAAGTTTCTTTTTTTTTTTTTCAAATAAAAAAAACAAGATTTTTTTATTTTCATATTCTTTCATAACATAAATATTGTTAAGATTAAGAGCTCCCGGTGTGAAAACAAAAAAGTTTGTGACGCTGAAATAGGACTCCCGATAGATCGTATAAAATCGGAAATGCCTTTTATATCATACTACTCTTTCGATACATAATTTAAGGGTAAAAAAAAAAATTCTTATATCGAATTCGAAGTGCCATGCTATTATTACTTAATATTTATATTTCATATAGCGCGAAGGCATAGTCTTCTTTTTTCTCTCAA